AAATACATGCCGCTCAGCCAAAGAAAGATGATGGAGAGTTGGCCGAAATGGGCACTAAATATTTTGCGAGAGATCTCCTCCAAATCACTGGTATGGCTATCGAAATCGTGAGCATCGGCATGTAGGTTCCAGATCCAAGTGGTAGTATCGGGTCCCTTAGCTATTGTTCTTGAGAAATGACCCGGCCTAGCCCATTCCTCGAAAGAAGTTTTTACGGGATCCCTATCTACCAAAATTTTTACTTCTGGTTCCGGCGAACGAATAATCATTGAGTCCTCCTCTTTCCGGACAACACATACAAAGAGACCCGCCAACAGTCAAGTAATTAGTGAACCTATGAGAGACGCTTAGAATTAGTTTCTTTCTCTTCTATCTCTCATCTATCTATCTATTTTTTATCTATCTATTTTTTCTTTAGTTATTCACTAGAGCAATTATGATCTGGAAGTCGATCCGGGGCAAGTGTTCGGATCTATTATGACATATCCATGAGGCGCTCAACGGACCTTTTTAATCTTATAAAACCCTTTTCGGACTTTACTTACATTGGTGCAAAAACAATTTTTTTGTGCAACCAGTGTATTGTATTCATATCTTAATTAGAAGTTCCGAGATGGAGTTTTTTTTGTCTTACTTTGTCTTACATAGATAGAACAAACAATATTACTCTATCCCAAATCACGTGAGCATTCATTACTAAGGGATACTCCAGTATCGATATTTAGTCATTTGAGGGGTTTTTATTAGTTTTAGTTTTAATAGAAGCAGAAAATAAAATATAAATATATATATTTTATTTTGCTATATCCGTGTATTACTTATTCTTACGAAATATCAGACGAAATGGAACGATTTTAGAAAGGATATAATGAAATTCTTTGATTGGTTTTTCCCAGAGAGAGAAATGATCCGTTTTATTTGACCGATGGGTCCAACAAAAACAAACAATTACACAATTAACAATTACAATTAAATTAATATTTTTTATTAAATTAATATTTTTTCTATTCAAATTGAATAGAAAATCAAATTTAATAATTTAAATGGTAAGGTAATTTATTTAATTATAAGGTAATTTATTTAATTAAATGGATTTAATAGAATAAGAATAGAATTTAATAGTAATAGAATTTTCTAATTTCTAATTAGAATTTCTAATGCTAAAATAATAAATAAACAGAGAGCTCTTGTTCTTATTCGAAACGCCTCGTGATCTTTAACCAATTCTGCGCTTCAATATAATTACCAGGAGTAAGCGCTATAGCCTGTTTCCAATACTCAGCGGCTTGATCGAACCAAGCCTCCGCTATTTCAGAATCCCCCTGTCGAATGGCCTGTTCTCCCCGGTCGGAATAGGCGGGTCAATTCCTTCCCTTAGAACCGTACTTGAGGGTTTCCTACCTCATACGGCTCGGCAGTCAATTCTTTTGGTGTCCCATTTTTTTACCCTACCATATATTCAATTGAATGAGATTTCTCATGGATCTATCGATTTGTCTCGGGTTAAGCAAAAGAGGTTAATTAGATGAGTTTCAAACTTTAATTTGGATTAAATTAATAATAAGTTTTATCTTTTCTCCCACCTTCAGAAAAATAAAGCATAGGCGTTTCGGGACTATCGTCCGTTAGATTTTTCTGAAAGGTAACTATCTCGGTTTCATATCATATAGAGATTTATATAGAATCCTTGAAAAAGACTTCTTCCTCATAAAAAAGACTTACTGTCTTTGGGATCTAATGCTACACCGCTGCTCAATAACTTAGGGGACCGGCTCTATTACATAAGTTGATTCCTAATTTTTATCTCATATCATGACATAAATAAGCAGTTCTTATTTATTGTATCGGCCCAAAACCTCGCTAATTGATCTTTACGGTGCTTCATCTATCAATTAGATCCTTTATCCATAGACTAAAGTATCTAGGCATATATATTTCTTCATATTTCGACTTCTATGAAGTTTCTTTTTTGTTGTTACAGCTGATAAAAATCGTTTTTTGGACGATGCAATATGTAGAAAGCCTATTTTTTTCTAGTATTTTATTTACTAGCGTATTTATTTACTAACGTATTTGCTCTTTCTTTCCTTTTTTTATTTCTATAGTGGAGATAGTCGCACGTAATGACAGATCACAGCCATATTATTAAAAGCTTGTGGTAAGAACGGGTTTCGTTCTAGTGCTCGAAAATAATATTCTAAAGCTTTTGTATGTTCTCCGTTACTGGTGTAGATAAGGCCTATGTTATAGAGTATATAACTTCGATCATAGGGATCAATTTCTAGTCGCATAGCTTCATAATAATTCTGTAAGGCTTCCGCATAATTTCCTTCGGATTGAGCCGACATCCGTTACGGTCGTCATTCGATTCAAAGAATTCTCCGTTCCAAAACCGTACGTGAGATTTTCACCTCATACGGCTCCTCCTTTATGTGCATAATGAGAATAATCCATGGAATTAAAAAAAAAGTCGAAATATTGTCATTATGAACTGCGCGGG